TAAGATGTGAATCAACTTCAAAAATATATATACCCATACCATCTATGTCAGCTTTTTGTCTGAATCCATTCAGACTCACTTTCTAGATGATCCCGCTAGAAGAAGGCGATTATACCAATCTTTCTAGTTACTTCGTTCTCTATTTCTATTTGTTTGAAAGGATCCGAAAAGGAAAAAGATTTTCTTTCCACCGAGCTAAAATAATACGGCCATGTCTCTAGTAAACTAAAGACATCGTATCATAGCTATTTTGCTTCAATTTTTTTTTCTACAAATCAAAACAAAAGGTGAAGATTTAGTTACGATTAGAAATCAACTTTGTATATCTTCATCCATGGACCCGTTACTCATACTCATTCAATTGGAAGTATTGATCCAATTTACAAATTTTGTTTCACAATTTCATAATCCAATTTTTCCATTTTTAAGTGGCCCTGAAATCGAAATCGCGAGAATTTATATTTTTCCTCGAATGTCTTATTGAGAGGTAAAGGATTAAATCCCCTTAAGAAATAAAGTTTTTGGTCGGAATATGAATTAAACCGAAATACCCCTTAACTATTAAGGAGATTAATAGAACGAATCACACTTTTACCACTAAACTATACCCGCTACAATGCTATTATTATATACAATTGGTCCTTTTGTCGAACAGAGGAATTGAAAAAAATCATGAAAATTGCAGTGATACAATTTTTGTGGCGAGGTTTTCACTTTTATGAGACTCGGAGAAGAGGTCAATTAAATACCAAGTTCTATCTTTTCTTTGGCTGGAAGAGTCTTGCTAGATACGGCTCACCAAAACCGTTCAAATCACAACAAAAAGGGCATTGTGTAAGGGTTCATTTTCTTTATTCCAGAAAGGCGGTCAAGTAACTCAAAAAGGAAGAAAAAATAATATGAAACGGTACTTTTATAGAATAAGGTAGAGAAGGTTAGCTACTAAGTATAGAGATAGTCCTTCTTCTTTGTTGGTCTTGCTTGAATATCTTAATCTAATAATAGCAAGCATTTTTGTTTTTAAATCAGATAAATTTCGCTAGAATTCGATGGAACAAAAAAAGGCCCGGCTGAGTAGTGACCGAGCCAGGCTGTAGAAAAAAAAGGGCTCTTCAAAGAAAATAAAAGCGGGGAGGTCCTCTTTCTTTATCTTTCTATTTATTTGTATTTGTATTAGAATTAGATCTTTTAAGTCTTTACTTTCTCGAAAATTATTGCTAATAAAAGTTTTACATATCTATCTATATATATATAAAAGATAAAGAAGGTGAAAGAACGACTTTTTTGAATCCTTACTTCATTTGGGATGGAACCTGTTAATAATTATAATTATCTTTTTCAATTGGGAGAGATGGCTGAGTGGACGAAAGCGTCGGATTGCTAATCCGTTGTACGAGTTATTCGTACCGAGGGTTCGAATCCCTCTCTTTCCGTTTTCGTCGAGAACTTGATATTTTCTTCTTTTTTTCAAATTTAGAAAACCCCTTTTCCTATTTAAACGTATGAAATCACTAAAAAATCCTAAGAAACTGAAAAATAAAACTCGAAAAACGCAAAAACCTTTTAGTTGATTATTCTTCACGTCCAGGATTACGGCCTGGGTCATTAGATAGGAATCCAAAGATGAAGAGAGAAACAAAGAATATTACTACTGTGTAAACGAAAAGTTTGAGAGTAAGCATTACACAATCTCCAAGAGCATTAAAAAAAAAAAACGCGAAAAGAAAATAGATTGTCCATTTTTATAGCATTCTGTTTTGACACCAAGAAATGAAGTGCTTTCTAGAAATAGAAAATAATTGGAAAAAATGCAAATTAATTTGAAAAAAGCGTCTTTGATTCCCCAAAATAACTTTCCACAATTAGATAATTATATATTGGTGGGGGACTCTAAGAAAAAAATGTAATAAAGAAAAGATATTTAAGGCCTTTCATTGGAAAAGGACAAAGGGCCAGAATGGGGAAATCTGGCGAGCCGGATTTGATTTCTCGCCGCTATCCATGAATTCAATGTTTGCATTGAAGGTTGATACTGTAAACACTTATTTTTTATTATCAATTGGTCTAATTTTTCTCGACGAAATCATGAATTTTCTAGGATAATCTTATCGAAAACTTACAGCGGCTTGCCAAACAAATGCTAAAAGAAAAAAGAACACAGGTATGACTGGCATAACATCTATGATTGGATTCAAAAAAGCATAGGCCTCGGGCAATTTGGCGAAGAAAAGACTAGTCATATAAAGAGACGAATTAAGACAGATACAGATTAAACTAAAGATATTAAGCATAACAGACATTTTGTTCTTGGAGATAATTGCAATTTGATTGAGTTCTTGATATAAGGAAAAATGAAGAAAGTAAGGTAGACAAAAAAATCCTTCTTTTTCTTGGAACCTGTCCAATCAAAAATCCCCCAATTCTCAAAGGAGAATCGAAGAAATCATATTTTCATCTACTATTTTAATTGAATTCGATGTAATGATCAATAAATTCAGTCGAATTCTATATCTACACGTGTCAAATTCCTAGCACGAGTTTCAAATATATATATTGAATATTCAAAAAAAATATACAAATTTTCTATAGATATAGATAAGGTATCGAACTTTTGACTCCCAAGACCAAAAAAATGACCCGTGTGATATAGACAAAAGATAGACAAAAAATATTTGGGGAGCAGTTGCCAAAGACGCCTGCCACATGTATAATATATTAAGACAAGAGTGAAAAATCATGGGGCGTGGCCGAGTGGTAAGGCACCGGGTTTTGGTCCCGGCATATCGAAGGTTCGATCCCTTTCGTCCCAGGGTAAAAAGCCCCTCGTAATCTTAGCCTCAAGGATTACAAGGAACCTTTACAAAATTCACGGTCTGTCAGGAACCAGATTTGAACTGGCGACACGAGGATTTTCAGTCCTCTGCTCTGCCAACTGAGCTATCCCGACTAGTCCCGACAGCTTCAACCGGGTTATTCTTTTCCACCTCTTAGAAAGAAACGAACTTAAATCAAAATGCTTAATAGCATGGCGATACATTTATACAAAACTTCCACCCCGAGCACACGCAAGGGAACCCTAGACAGTCAATTGAATAGGGTTCTAGGGCTATACGGATTCGAACCGTAGACTTTCTCGATAAAACAGACCAAACTTATTATAATCACAGTGATCTGAACTGTTTCAAAAACTCAACATGCATTTTTTGTGCATTGGGCTCTTTCCTTAACTGAAAGTTATATCAGTCAGTCGGCCATATTTTTTTGACAGAAAAAGAAGTAGATGGCTCCATGTGCTCTGAGTCATTCTTTGAATTTAGAATCAGAAACACTTTCAAAGTGTTTCAAAGGGGGTTTATTTTGACGTAGGTCTGCCTCTGGCCGAGATTAACCCAAGTAAATTGAGTTCTCTCTCGCTCTGGTTAAAAAGAAAATAGGAAACTTTATACACCTTAAAGTTCATAGAGCGAAAAAAGATTTTTTGAGGTCCTTATCCTCAAACCTTGCATTGAAGAGAACGAATCTTCACCTTATCAATATCGCAAATCAATCATGGGGTCTGTTTGGTACCTAAACAGATACGCGAATCAGACCCAGGTTTGTCAAGCTATTGTTCTCTTGTTCTTTCAAAGTTCTGAGAGTAAGACGGGGAAAGGTGAATTCTGTTGATTGCATGAAGGGCCCCTTTGAAAAACATTGGCGCGCGTGTAAACGAGGTGCTCTACCCACTGAGCTATAGCCCTGAGTGTTCGTGATACCTATTTTATCATGGATAAAATTTTTTGTCAAGAGGAAGATTCTCAGGATGCCTATTCGAAAAATTTTACCTTTTTCGGTCTTCGATCCTTCATGATTATTTCAAAATAGCGCTAATCTATAATCTCAAAAGGATCCTTTATTTAGGTTTCCAAATTCAAGTAAATCCAGTATTTCTATTTTCTATATAGAAAAAGAAAAAGAGGAACACATTTTTTCAATATTCTTTGATTTCAAAAGGACATTCTCAATGATGAAAAAATCGAATAAAATAAATAGAGAAAAGCCTACCGAACTGATGACCTCCGCATTACAAATACGAGGCTCTAACCACGGAGCTAAGCAGGCTGGCCTAACAGAAATTCGACATGCACAGGAATTCAATAAACTAGCAGAATCTTTACTGCTATTAACAATTCAATTAGAATACTAATTGAATTCCCTACTAGAGAAGATGAAAGAAGATAGACAAGAAATCAAAGATGAGAAAACACTTTTTCAAGAAAAGTCTAAAATAGAGGCGAGATCGGCATGTTTACATTGGATTCTTTATCTACTATAATAGTAATTTACTACTTGAAAATGAACATGGTTTTGAAATTCAATTTCAAAACTAATCCATTTAAAATTAACAAAAAGGGGGAAATGTCACAACTTTAAGGATATGGTTATAGTAAAGAAGGGTGGACTGAATTGCTGAACAAACTAAGCAACATTGGCTAGATACTCGGAAGAGACGCGTATCATATGTATAGTGATAAAACAGCTTTGAGACAAATATCTTTTTGGGAAAAGATTCGCGCGCATGGGGCAGATTCGTCTGTTGAATCTAAAAAATTTGATTTTGAAAGAACGGCCGAGTTTTACAAGCAAACGCTTCGTCAATCTGCTTTGACAATAGTCAGCGATCTGAGGACCAAATTGGGCGTCTCGAATCTAACCCAGACAATGAAACAAGACATTTGTAGTCAATCGATCCGTTCAATAATTTTTTTGTTGGGCGGCGTCCGGTCAGTCAGAAAAGTGGGTGAAACATCGAATCTATTCAAGCCTAGACGTTCTTGAAAAAAAGGAAAAATTAATTGGAACTCTACTCTGTCGGCCCGGTACATAATACCGGGCCCTTTGAGACCGTAATCTAGTTAATTATAGTAAGACTACATTTGGAAATTAGGAATTGAACCCTTTGCAAAATAAACGTATTCGTTCTCTAGGGGATCTTGTAAAAGATCTATTCGCATTAGCCTTAGAATTTCACTCCATTAACAACTCTTTTTTCACTGACTGATTAGTACCTACTATTGGATTTGAACCAATGACTGCCGCCGTATGAAAGCAATACTCTACCACTGAGTTAAGTAGGTCATTTTTCATTACAAAGAAAACCAAATGGGACCCATCCGCTCAATGAATTATAAATCTCATATTATTTAGAAGCAAGATGAGCGAGTATGAGCACATTCGCTCATAGAAAAGGCCTCAACCTTCCCATTGCGTATTGGTACTTATCGAGTATAGAATAAATCTGCTTCTCTTTTTTCCACGGCATTGTTCCATTATTCCCAATAGAAGAAAACAAATAGGAATATTAACCCTTGCTCTGAACTAATCCCCCGAAGAGCGGGAGACATAGAATAGTCAGAGTATAGTCTTTTCCAATGCAATAAAGTTGCGTAGTGTCTTTTTTGTCTTTGATAAAGGGGTATTTTCATGGGTTTGCCTTGGTATCGTGTTCATACGATCGTATTGAATGATCCCGGCCGGTTGCTTGCTGTTCATATAATGCATACAGCTCTGGTTGCTGGTTGGGCCGGTTCGATGGCTCTGTATGAATTAGCAGTTTTTGATCCTTCTGATCCCGTTCTTGATCCAATGTGGAGACAGGGTATGTTCGTTATCCCCTTCATGACTCGTTTAGGAATAATCAATTCCTGGGGTGGTTGGGGTATCACAGGAGGGACTATAACATATGCAGGTATTTGGAGTTACGAAGGTGTGGCTGGAGCGCATATTGTGTTTTCTGGCTTGTGCTTTTTAGCAGCTATCTGGCATTGGGTGTATTGGGATCTAGAAATATTTACTGATGAACGTACAGGAAAACCGTCTTTGGATTTGCCCAAGATCTTTGGAATCCATTTATTTCTCGCGGGGGTGGCTTGCTTTGGTTTTGGTGCATTTCATGTAACAGGCTTGTATGGTCCTGGAATATGGGTGTCCGATCCTTATGGACTAACTGGAAAAGTACAATATGTAAATCCGGCGTGGGGCGTCGAAGGTTTTGATCCTTTTGTTCCGGGAGGAATAGCCTCCCATCATATTGCGGCTGGGACATTGGGCATATTAGCGGGCCTATTCCATCTTAGCGTGCGACCGCCCCAACGCCTATACAAAGGCTTGCGTATGGGAAATATCGAAACTGTCCTTTCTAGTAGTATCGCTGCTGTCTTTTTTGCAGCTTTTGTTGTTGCCGGAACTATGTGGTATGGTTCAGCAACTACCCCCATCGAATTATTTGGACCTACTCGTTATCAATGGGATCAGGGGTATTTCCAGCAAGAGATATATCGAAGAGTTAGTGCTGGGTTAGCCGAAAATCAAAGTTTATCAGAAGCTTGGTCTAAAATTCCTGAAAAATTAGCCTTTTATGATTACATCGGCAATAATCCTGCAAAAGGGGGATTATTCCGGGCGGGTTCAATGGATAACGGGGATGGAATAGCGGTTGGATGGCTTGGACATCCTATCTTTAGAGATAAAGAAGGGCGTGAACTTTTTGTACGTCGGATGCCCACTTTTTTTGAAACATTTCCGGTCGTTTTAGTAGATGGAGCCGGGATTGTTCGAGCCGACGTTCCTTTTCGAAGGGCAGAATCGAAGTATAGTGTCGAACAAGTAGGTGTAACCGTTGACTTCTACGGTGGCGAACTGAATGGAGTCAGTTATAATGATCCTGCGACTGTAAAAAAATATGCTAGACGCGCTCAATTGGGTGAAATTTTTGAATTAGATCGTGCTACTTTGAAATCCGACGGTGTTTTTCGTAGCAGTCCAAGGGGTTGGTTTACTTTTGGACATGCTTCATTTGCTTTGCTCTTCTTCTTCGGACACATTTGGCATGGTGCTAGAACCTTGTTCAGAGATGTTTTTGCTGGTATTGACCCGGATTTAGATGCTCAAGTAGAATTTGGAGCATTCCAAAAACTTGGAGATCCAACTACAAGAAGACAAGTAATCTGATACAACATTGTTTTGATGTCTTTCGAATCCATTTGATTTTTCTGATTTGTTATTGATTTGGATAGTCGTATCGGGTACCAGAGAAATCTTGATTTGATTCACTGTTTTTTTGTATCTTGCTCTTTCTTTGTCCGGGATATGGTCCCCAATCAAGGAAAAATAAACAAAAAACAAATAGGTATGGAAGTTATAATTATAAATTACGGTCGAATCTATGGAAGCATTGGTTTATACATTCCTCTTAGTTTCAACTCTAGGGATAATTTTTTTCGCTATCTTTTTTAGAGAACCGCCTAAAGTTCCAACTAGAAAATGAAATGATTTTTCCTTATCTCAATTTCAATTGAAGTAATGGGCCTCCCAATATTAGGAGGCCCATTACTTCAACTAGTCTCCATGTTCCTCGAACGGATCTCTTAGTTGTTGAGAAGGTTGCCCAAAAGCGGTATATAAGGCGTACCCAGTAAAACTTACAAGTAAACCAGATATAAAGACGGCGACTAGGGTTGC